GAGAGATTCGAATTATTTTATCTCCCCTATATTTTTTTCTTTAGTTATTCACTAGAGCAATTATGATCTGGAAGTCGCTCCGGGGCAAGTGTTCGGATCTATTATGACATAGCCGCGAGGCGCTCAACGGACCTTCTTAGGTTTTGAATTGACGCAAAAACAATTTTTGTGCAATCGGGTGTATTCATATCTCAATTTTAAGTTAAGTTCCTAAATCGAATGACTTAAAATTTCATGTCTTACATATTATATTAATCTCTTCCCAATCGCGCGAGTAGTTATTACTAAGAGACATACTGGTATCTATATTGAGTCATTCGAGGATCTCTTTTATTAGTTTTCGTTTTATTTTAATAGCAGAAAAAAATTCTCTACTGTTGTCCCTACGAAATACCGGAAGAACGAGCTTAGAGGGGATATAATGAAATTATTTGATTGATTCTTCCCAGAGGAGTGCTCCATGTTATTTAATGGAATAAGGTCAACAAACAAATTATAACAAATAGAAAAAAAATTCTAAATCATAATAATATAATATTCTATAGTGTCTATAGTATTTAGTGCTCTTATTCGAAACGCCTCGTGATCTTCAACCAATTATGCGCTTCAATATAATTACCAGGAGTAAGTGCTATAGCTTGTTTCCAATACTCAGCGGCTTGATCGAACCAAGCCTCCGCAATTTCAGAATCTCCCTGTTGAATGGCCTGTTCTCCCCGGTCGGAATAGGCGGGTAAATTCCTTCCCTTAGAACCGTACTTGAGAGTTTCCTACCTCATACGGCTCAGCAGTCCCTTTTTTCTTTCGGCGCCCTGTTTTAGTTTTTATATACCATACCGCGGATATCTTATATCTAATTGAATGAGATTTCTCATAGATCCATCCCGTTTTCGTTTCGGGTTAACAAAAAAAAGAAAAAGTAGGTTAATTACATGAGTTTCAAACTTGAATTTTGATTAATATTAATAATCAAGTTTCGTTTTATCTTTTCTCCCACCTTCAGAAGAGTAAAGCATAGGTATTTCCCCTATCGTTAGAATTTTCTGCAAAGGTAACTATCTCGGTTTCATATCGAAATTTATATAGAATCTTTGAAAAAGCCTTTCGAAAGAAAAGACTTACTATCTTTGGGATCTGATGCTACACCGCTGCTCAATACCTTAGTGGATCGACTCTATTACATAAGTGGATTCCTAACCTTATTTCATATTAACATAAGTAAGCAGTTTTTATTGTATCGGCCCAAAACCTCGTTAATTGATCTTTACGGTGCTTCCTCTATCAATTAGATCCTTTATCCATAGAATAAAGTATCTAGGCATATCTTTTTCTTCATATTTTGACTTCTATGAAGTTTTTTTCTTTGCTACAGCTGATAAAAATCGTTGTTTTGGACGATTCATATGTAGAAAGCCTATTTGTTTCTAGTATTTAATAGCGGATTTTATCTTTCTTTTCTTTCTATAGTAGAGAGAGTCGCACGTAATGACAGATCACGGCCATATTATTAAAAGCTTGCGGTAAGAACGGATTTCGTTCGAGTGCCCGAAAATAATATTCCAAAGCTTTTGTATGTTCTCCGTTACTTGTGTGGATAAGGCCTATATTATAGAGTATATAACTTCGATCATAAGGATCGATTTCTAGCCGCATAGCTTCATAATAATTCTGTAAAGCTTCCGCATAATTTCCTTCGGATTGAGCCGACATCCGTTACGGTCGTCATTCGATTTCAAAAATCTCCGTTCCAGAACCATACGTGAGATTTTCATCTCATACGGCTCCTCCCTTGATTGTGCATAATGAGAATAATACATAGAATAAAAAAAAAAAAGATTGAAAGATTCTCATTCTGAACCGAGCGGGGCTAGTGTTTTTGCAAGAAATCTCTAGCCAACCTTCCTGCAAAAGATCTTTTCTTACCAGCAAACGGTTGGTACTAGATAGAAAAGAAGCGGTAACTCCAACAATTTCTTTGTCCCTAACGCCTTTTAATTTCCAGGAATTAGTCACTTCAACAGTCTTCGATGGTTATACGGGTATCCAAAGTACAAACGAGATGGATTTTTGCTGTCCCAACCATTCTTGTTCGTCCCAATCTAGATAAGGAAAGGGAGTAATTTATAACAAAGTTTTCGTGTTGTTGATTCCGAAGTGTAGTGCTTCTTCCCCTATGCCCCCTATTGGTATTAGTGGAGTCGGATTGACCTGTAATACAGAACCTATAGGTGTAACCTTTCGCTCAATACTAGAATCGACTCGACAATTGAAGCATCCGAGGCTGCATTAATCGGGGATACACGACAGAAGGGATTGTTCTATTTCCAAACTTCACCTTCAATAAGCGTAGATTTATTTCACCTCTTTCTTTCTATCCCGGATCATACTCCTAAGACTAAGGGCGAAAAAAAAAAAAGAATCAAATCGCACCATCTCTGTAATAGGTAAATGCCTCTTTTTCTCCTGAAGTTGTCGGAATTATTCGTAATAAAATATTGGC